GGGTCTTGAAGTACTATTTCTGCATCTCCCTGACCAAATCCACCGACATTAGGATTACTCGTTAATGGTTGATCCAATTTGACAGATTCACCCTCTGAAACAAGAAGTTCTGGTCCTGGGGGGATAATATTAACTACTTGTCGCCCATCCGCATTTGTTATGTTTATTTCATATCCCCCTTTTTCTTTTCGGATTATTTTGCTTACTATGCCTGCTGTTGTAGCATTATAAACTGTATTGTTACTCCTGCTCCCGTCGGGATAAATCTGACCCCTTCCCCTGTTCCCACCTACGTAGATAGGGTATTTTAAGAAGTGAACGTCTTTCTTAGTAGCGGGGTCGGGGGCAAGAATAGGAAAGGTTATTTCGGTATATTTCTGACCGGGGACGGGGCCTATGACAAGAATATTTTTTTTATTAGGGCGGTAGCTCTGAAAAGATAAATTGCTTATCTTTTCTTTCATCTCAGGAGAAATACGGTTGGTAGGGGCTAATTCAAAACCCTCCGGTAAAATAAGAACAGCCCCCACATTCAAACCCCCTTTTTTACCATTAGCAAGAACTTGTTTCAGTTGTATATCATAAGGAATTCGAACAACTGCTTCAAATACAGTATCTGGAAGTACCGCCTGCGGAACCTCAATATCCACGGGCTTGTTAGCTAAATGGCAATTGGCACATACAATACGCCCCGTTGCTTCTCGTGGATTTTCATAACCTTGCTGTGCAAAAATGGGATATGCTTTTGAAATATCCGGACGGGTTATGATATATATTAGAAGCGATACGGAAATAGAACGAGTAATCTGTTCCTTTATCCAAGAAAAAGTGTTTCTATTTTCCATGGTCCAATCATTGATCCAAAAATTTCTACAATACAATAAGGGGGGGGGTAAGTTGCTAGTATAGTTCCCTATCCACGATTCTGTTAGTTACTTAACCGAGTTTGCTGGAATGAGATTTTCCTGGAGAATAGAGAATAATATAAATAGCGGACGAATCCCGAAGATGGGTAAAAGTAGAAAGCGTCAGTACGATTTTCAATACTTTGTTTATGTACAACTACAAAATAACAAGGGCTCCAATTTTATTAGATTAATATCAGTGGATTTTTTTTATCAGTCATTCATTGAATGATAAATAACTACAAGTGACGGAGATACTCGATTTAAATAACGAAAAATCAAATATTTAAAAGTTGTATCAAGAATGACTGGAAAGGTGGAAACTAGACCAGATAGAATTTGATCATTATGAACAAACCCAAAATCTTTGTAGACAGAGCCAATCATTAATTCCCAACCGTGGGGCGAATGAAATCCGATACATAAGTCAGTTACTAATAGAATAGAAAAAGCTTTGATTGTATCGCTTAAGTTGTATAGGAATTTCTGGGACCACGAGTTAAGAATACCAAGTTCTTCATTACCAATGATAGAATACCCGCTTAGAATAACAAAACATATTATATTTGTCGAGAAGTGCAAAATCATCTGGATACGATCCTCATTGTGTATCTTAATTAGTTGGATCGTTTTTTGTTGGATTCCTCTACGAAGCTTGTGTAGACGTATCTCTGAATATTCTTCGATCAGTTCGTCGAAGACGAACAGTTCCTCCAATTCTATGAATTTTTCTAGAATATTCTTTTCTTGAATCTCATTCAAACAAATTTCAGATTGACCAGTATGCCACCAATTCGTAACCCAATATTCCAGACTTTTTTTAAACGAGAGAGAAAGCCACCAGGGCAAAAATACTATACATACAAGATATACCAGAGGTGGGAATACTTTCCTGTTTGCCATTTTATCCTCTGTGAATTGTTAATCAACCAACTCCATTCGTCCGCTTTATGCGATACTTTATGCGATATGCGATTAAATATTTCTTTCATGTATGAGTTCTATATTCTATACAAGGTATGATGAATCTAGTTTATTTTTTTTTTTTTTGTTAGTCTTTGAATCTAGAAAGAATAGAGAAATTGACTAAGAATCCACTTCGAATGAAGAAATACTAAAAAATATCGGGAAACAGTATCTGAATTAGAATTAGGTTAAATTTGAAACAACAGTTTCCTCTCGATAAATGACCCCCTTAATTCTTAATTAATGAATAGGAGTAAGATTTGGAGACGAAAGAACCCCTTTTTCTAGCAAAATATCTACTATTTCAAAAAAAAATTTACGGATTAGTCATTGTCATTTTTGTGTTGGTCATTAAATAAAAAAAAAGGAAAAGGAAACCTCGAAAAAAAGGGGGGGTTGTTTCTTCCGTTTTTATCTCCTGATAAAGTGGGAATCTACCAATTCTCAAAATACTTCAATTGGTACACGCAAGAAATAGGCCAATTCAGTAGCTTTTTGTTCCATTTCTCTTGGAGTTAAATTATCATCAATACGCGTTAAGGGAATGGCCCCCCGCCCCCGGATGTCTATATAAAGAACACGACGAACATAAATACTCTCTTTAACTTCTATTCTAATGGACTGAATATCTTTTAGAAAGAATCGGCGTAATATGCGACGATTTTTTCCAGGGAATCCCCAACGAAAAATGCACATTACGCCTTCCTTTCTATCGAATCGATCATAACCACTACCTACATTCCAGAAAATTGTGCACCACAAATAGGAACTAATAAAGAGACCTGCGAGTCCGTAGAACGACATCACGATCCCTTGCGAAAAAAAAATGATTGGATGAGAAGGAAAAAAGGATATCAAATTTCGTCCAAGGTAACTGGACGTTCCAACCAATAAGAATCCCAATGAACCTAAAAAAAGGATAATGGCCCAGCAGAAATTACTTATTTTTCTAGACCCCACGATAAGTTCTATCCATGTATGTTCTGATCGCCAACTCATACTCGATCTGATTGTATTTTATTGGAATTGAGAGACTGCCTCAAATTAATTTAACTTTACTTTTTTTGTTTACGAAATAACCCTCATCAACTAGCACTAGTTTGGTGTGAACCTTTACTTTAGGAATAAGTCATCAAATAGGTTAGAGCTAAAAAACTAGCATACCTCATATAATCCCACTATACACCTAAATACACGAATCTTCCGTTGCCAATGTGACGGATCCTGACACGGGTAGAATTCATTGGCTATATATCTTGTGTCAGCGGGCCTGGGGGCCCTGTGCTTTTTTATGCTTATGTTTGTGCATCGAAAATCACATACACATATTATACCATTTATACCATATTTCACTATCTTTTTTATGTTTATGATACAAATCTAAGTTTTGAAACTATTGGAGGGTAGGGTCACCTCGGATCTAAAGAATCTTGTTTTTTTGAACATGAAAAGATAAATAAGCCATTGCAATTGCCGGAAATAATAGGCCTACTAAAGGCACAAAAATAGAGGGAAAGCTGAAAGTTGTCATAGAAATGGGTACCTCAATTTATTGTTTGTACCTGTTATGTTATTTAGAAATTCAATATATCTTATAATAATTCTAATTTTATAAATTAGAAAATAATAAATTCAAATAAAGCTCATTATTATGACTGTAATAACCCATTCAATGCTCAATTTCAATTAGTATGATAACTATAAATCGTAGTATCTATATCGAAATATCTAAGTGAGTATCTAGAATAAGGAATAAGGGCAAGAAATATAGAACTAAGTATTTGTATTTTCGTCTCGTCTTCGAATTTGAATTTACTAAGAATTTCTTACAGATTATCGAACAATTCGTTAGAATACGAACCAACAGGTATTTTTAGCTAAAACAGGATTTTCGGGAAATGGAGAAAAACAAAAATAAAAAAGTTTCTGTTTTTTTTAGAGATCTTAATCAGAAATAGAGATAAGGGGGAGTTATCCGCAACTTTGGCTTCTTTATATTATACAATTCGATCTTATGTGACGAAGAACGATTCTATTTTGTATTTGATTCTGGCAAACTAACTACCCGTTTGCTACAAAAAATTGAGCTTAGTGTTCTATTTTATTTCGTCTCTATTCCATTCCATTTTGATTCAAAGGAAAGAAAGTGTGGAACTTAAATAACTCACCTAAAACGGTTTTTAAAAGATTACGCGGCACGATTAGGTCAAATAAGCCTTTATCAAATAAATATTCAGCCGATTGCGAACCCTCGGGTACTGTTTTATTTAATGTTTGTTCAATTACCCTTTTACCCGCAAATGCAATGTAGGCGTCGGGTTCAGCAATAATGATATCACCCAACATACCAAAACTAGCTGTCACTCCACCAGTAGTAGGAGATGTAAGGATTGATACATAAAACAACTTTTTATTTGATTGATAATCATATAAAGCAGACGATATTTTAGCCATTTGCATCAGGCTCAAACTTCCCTCTTGCATGCGCGCCCCCCCAGAGGCACACACTATAACAAGAGGGAGAAATTTATTGGTAGCATGCTCAATCAAACGGGTGATTTTTTCACCAACTACGGATCCCATACTACCCCCCATAAATTGAAACTCCATAACCCCGACTGCTACAGGAATGCCGCTTAAACAGCCTATGCCTGTTTGAACAGCCTCAGTTAATCCTGTCGTTCTTTGATAAGAATCAATACGATCGTTGTAAGGTTCCTCCTCCGAATGAAATTCAATGGGATCCAGAGAGACCATGTCTTCATCCATAGGATCCCAGGTACCGGGATCAATCGAAAGTTCGAGTCTATCTGAACTACTCATTTTCAAATGAAATCCACATTGTTCACAAATATTCATTTTTGAAATCAAAAATTTCTTATAATTCAATCCATCACAATTTTCGCATTGAACCCATAAATGCCTATATTTTTGAGTTACATCAGCATCATTAGAACTTTCTATTTGAGTTACATCAGCATCATTAAAACTTTCTATTTGAGTTACATCGAGATCGTTAGAACTTTTTCCTATAGTTAAATCACTACCCTTCGTGCAGATTTGTACACCCAAAATGTCTTTTTCATTTTCACTATTATTTCTATTTTCACCACAAACGGCCTTAGAAAT